CGCTGCTCAATACCTTAGGTGATCTACTCTATTACATAAGTAGATTCCGAAGATTTATCTCATATTATGATATAAATAAACAGCTCTTGTTGTATCGGTCCAAAACCTTTCCAATTGATCTTTACGGTGCTTCCTCTATCAATTAAATCTTTTTTTATCCATAGAAAGAAAGTATTTAGGCATATCCAGTCTTCACTTCATATTTGATCTATGAAGTTTATTTTTTTGCTACAGCTGATAAAAAATCGTTTTGTACGATGCTTATGTAGAAAGCCCTTTTTTGTGTTTCTAGTATTTAATTGACTAGCTGTTCGTTCTTTTTTTCTATAGTGGAGATAGTCGCACGTAATGACAGATCACAGCCATATTATTAAAAGCTTGTGGTAAAAATGGGTTTCGTTCTAATGCCCGAAAATAATATTCTAAAGCTTTCGTATGTTCCCCATTACTTGTGTGTATAAGGCCTATATTATAGAGTATATAACTTCGATCATAGGGGTCAATTTCTAGGCGCATAGCTTCATAATAATTCTGTAATGCTTCCGCATAATTTCCTTCCGATTGAGCCGACATCCGTTACGGTCGTCATTCGCTTTAACGAATGCTCCGTTTCAGAACCGTATGTGAGATTTTCATCTCATACGGCTCCTCCTTTAGGTGCATAATGAAAATAATATATGGAAAAATTTGATGTCATTATGAACTAAGCGGGGCTAATGTTTTTACAAGAAATCCCTAGCCAACCTTCTTGCAAAAGATCTTTTCTTACTACCAAGTGGGTTCATGCTAGATAAAAATAAAAAAGTAAACTCTAAAAATTTCTTTGTTCTCAACGCCCCTAAATTTCCAGGAATTAGCCACTTCAACAGTCTTCAATGGTTATACGGGTATCCAAAGTACGAACGAGATGGATGTTTATTGTTCCAACCATTTTAATTAGTCCCAATCCCAAAGAAGAAGAAGAAAGAAAAGGAATCATTTTGAAGAAAGTTTTCGTGTTGTTGATTTCTCGGCGTAGTGCTTATTCCCCTATGCCTCCTATTCGTATATTGTATTAGTGTAGTAGGATTGATCTGTAATACGGGAACCATAGGTAAAAACCTTTTGCTCAATACTAGAATTCACAGTTGAAGCATCTAAGGCTGCATTAATCGTGGATACATGACAGAAGGGATTGCTTTTTTTATATTATAAACTTCACCTTCAAAAGCGTAGATTTTTTTCAATACTCGTTTTTCTTTCTATTCCAAATCGGCGAGAAAAAAAAAATAATGATAATCAAATCGCACCATCTCTGTAATAAGTAAATGCCTCCTTTTCTCCGGAAGTTGTCGGAATGACTCGTAATAAGATATCGGCTACAATTGTAAAGGTTTTATCAATAAAATTTCCATTTATACGCGATCTTGGCATAGGTAGTAATCCATTCTATAACTCTTTTTATTTCCTTTACCTTTTCTTTTGTGAGAAAATTTTCTCACAAACAAAGGAATTGTATAGTACGAACTAACATAAAAGCGGACTCATTAAAATAAAAAACCTTCTATCTACTTACAATTTTTCCGGTCAAAAAAGGTATCTATTAACCATAATCTAAAAAACGATGAATAACTCGCTATTCACCTAGGTACTCAGTCATAATCCTGGTGTCGGAGAGATGGCCGAGTGGTTGAAGGCGTAACATTGGAACTGTTATGTAGGCTTTTGTTTACCGAGGGTTCGAATCCCTCTCTTTCCGTACTTTCAACTAATTCACCAATCTTACGTGATTGACCACAATGTATAAAAAAAAAAAAAAAGAATATATATAAAATCTACCTAATATTTATTTTATTTTATTTTTAAATAGATTCTCTATTCCTAATTTCTTTGATATGGAATATGCTGGGAAGAGCAAACAAGGGATCCAAATATCCCTACCAATCTATGATACATGAATAGGAAAAAGATTCCCCGACAAAATCCCTTACCCTGTTCCTTTTTATTTTTAATCAAAAAGGAGGGCGAAGGGGAGTTGTCCGAATTCTTGTTTTTAGTTATTTTTTTAGTTTATTAAGTCTGTCGAGAGTAATATTCTACGACAAGCAATTCATTTATTTTCAAACCGACGCATTTCCTATCTATTATTTGATTGACTAACCCTTCATATTGGAATGTGTGCAGAGTCAGATGGTTTGGCAATTCCTCGGGGGCAGATGAATCAAGAAGATTTTGAACCAAAGTTCTAGAGTTTTGTTCATCCTTCACTGTAATAATATCTCGGGGTTTGCAGCGATAACTTGGTATATCAACTATATGACCATTAACTAAAATATGTCCATGGTTAACTAATTGGCGTGCTTGAGGAATAGTCAAAGCCATACCCAATCGAAAAAGGATGTTATCCAAACGCATTTCAAGTAATTGTAGTAAAACTTGACCTGTTGACCCCTTGGCTTTTCCGGCGATACGAACATATTTAAGTAATTGGCGTTCTGTAAGACCATAATGAAAACGCAATTTTTGTTTTTCTTCTAAACGAATACGATATTGAGATTTTTTTCCGGAGCGCGATTGGTTTCTAAGATCGCTTCCTGCCCTAGGCCTTTTACTAGTTAGTCCCGGTAAAGCCCCCAGACGGCGTATTTTTTTAAAACGAGGCCCTCGGTAACGTGACATAAAGACTCCTTTTTTTATTTAAATTGTACAAAACTAAACAAAATTAAAACTGAACTAAATGATAATGATAAATGACGTGAAATCCACTCCAATAAACTATTGGAATACAAAGAGTAAGAAGATATATTCTCTCACTATACAGATTTTGTTTTATTGTATATACAATATATATAAATAAAATAAATCATAAAAATTTTCCTTTATTTTCTTGATTTATTTTGCAAAGATCTAATCCTTTTACCCAATATATATTCCTATATGGAAGTTTATATGACATAATATAAATGGATTGGTAACTCTGGGAAAAGGTGAAATAAGTTTTTTCAATCTTCTTTGATTTTGAAAATAGATTAAAAATAATGTAAAAAAACGAAAAAATATGGAAAAGCCGGCTATCGGAATCGAACCGATGACCATCGCATTACAAATGCGATGCTCTAACCTCTGAGCTAAGCGGGCTCAAATAAAAAAGCGCGTGCATACAAATTCAATAAACTACTATATCGTATCAATTAACTATTCTATTCATATTTTTCCTTATCTATTTAGAATTAATTAATCATATTCTATATATTCTAGAACAAAACATAGCTCAAATAAATAGTGACTATCATTAAATAAATAAAACATAACCTTAATTAATAGAATATAGCAATATATCGACTTTATTATTTGGATTTCATTAGTTTATAAACAATAAAATCTTAATTAGATCAGAAATATTTTTTTTAGTTAAATGATATCTGATTTGAAATTATTGTTTTTTTGTTCTAACCTCATGCTATTATTTTAGACTTTTTTCTAATAATTCTAATAATATAGAATTATTCGAATTAATATTCGAAATGAATATTCGAATAGAATTTTTTAGAATTATTATAATTTAAAATCTACGAAGTAGACTTATAATCTTTTTCCGCTGCACATTGTAGAATTCTAAGTTTCAATAACAATCATAAATTTCTTTTCATGGAAGTAAAAAAAAAAAAGAATCGACCGTTCGACTATTTCTTAAAATTTAAGACAAAGATGAGAAAAGGAATAACATATATATGTTATGTAATATATAACCATATTGAATTGAAAATACAAAAATGATAGAATCTTAGTTGATTAGACTAAATCAATATGGATTGGGCTAAAAAAAAAAGAAAGAAGATACCAAAGAAATAAAAAAGTATCTATATGTAATGAATTCCGAAGTTTCGGCATAAGAAAAAGCGGAAAGACATAATAATGAGATCCTAATCTCAAAGCAAAAAGGGGATATGGCGGAATCGGTAGACGCTACGGACTTAATTGGATTGAGCCTTGGTATGGAAACCTACTAAGTGATAACTTTCAAATTCAGAGAAACCCTGGAATTAACAATGGGCAATCCTGAGCCAAATCCTGGTTTACGCGAATAAACCTGAGTTTAGAAAGCGAGAAAAAGGGATAGGTGCAGAGACTCAATGGAAGCTGTTCTAACAAATGGAGTTCATTAACTTGTGTTGATAAGGGAATCCTTCGATCCAAACTTCAAATAAAAAAGGATGAAGAATAAAAACCTATTTTGTCTAAATATAGGTAACACAAAACGATCTCAAAAATGACGACCTGAATCTCAATTTCTATTTTTTTTTATAAAAAAAATAGAAATGTTGTGAATCAATTCGAAGTTTAAGAAAAAATCGAATATTCATTGATCAAATGATTCACTTCATAGTCTGATAGATCCTTGGTGGAACTTATTAATCGTACGAGAATAAAGATAGAGTCCCATTCTACATGTCAATACTGACAACAATGAAATTTATAGTAAGATGAAAATCCGTTGACTTTTAAAATCGTGAGGGTTCAAGTCCCTCTATCCCCAACTCTACTCCCCCAAAAAGTATGTTTGACGCCTTACCTTTTTTTCGTTATTCAAGAATTCATTATCTTTTTTCATTCATCCTACGCCTTTAAAAACTATAATTTCTTTTCTTATTATAGACAAGTCTTGTGGCATATATCATACACGTACAAATGAGAAAAAAAAATATCGCTTTGAATGATTTAGAATCTATATAATTAATTTTTAATTTTAAAACTTAGAAAGTCTTCTTTTCGAAGATCCAAGAAATTCCCGGTATAAAACTTTTTTTATTTACTACTTTTTTTTTTGAGTTTCTTTTAATTGACATAGGCCTAAGTCATCTAGTAAAATGAGGATGATACTTCGGCAATGGCCGGGATAGCTCAGTTGGTAGAGCAGAGGACTGAAAATCCTCGTGTCACCAGTTCAAATCTGGTTCCTGGCATAGGATTGATTAATTTTTATAAGTTTATATTCTTAAAATTAAACATATCTTTAGTAA